GGATATATGAGTTGATACCATTACGACCTATATATATAAAGATATCCGGTGCGATCCTATGGGTCTAGCTATCGATCTGTATATATATAGATAATGATCTGGCGGGCCTCTTTTAATGAAGTAAAAAAAAAAATACCTTTCCCTTGATCTCATGCCTTAATTTAATAAGGTGGTAAAAGGTGCTAATAAGTCATACAGCATTAATAGATTCGTGGTAAAATCCCTCTATGATACGTTTTATTAGAAATTTTGGCCGATACCAATAAAGGGATCAAATGGTATATAGTTTCTTTTGTTGATAGATTGGAGGATTAGAAAGATGACTATTGCTTTCCAATTGGCTGTTTTTGCATTAATTGCTACTTCAGCAATCTTACTGATTAGTGTACCTGTTGTATTTGCTTCTCCTGATGGTTGGTCAAATAACAAAAATGTTGTATTTTCCGGTACATCATTATGGATTGGATTAGTCTTTTTGGTGGGTATCCTTAATTCTCTCATCTCTTGAACCTATTTGTTCTATTTAGATCCAAAAATGAAATGATCCCCTCCTAATTCTTTCATTTTCAGGTTGTGAGACCCATTAAAATGAAATATAAGTCCCCAAAATGCAAATAAAGAAAAAAAAATGAAAGGGAGGGGTCAAACAAACTTCTTATATTTAACTATTTAAAAATGAAATTAAAAAATATATATTAATTAAATAATTTTATTATACTATTTATTTATATTTATAATATATTATTATTTATATTTATAAATAGTAGAAATTTTCTATAATATTTATAATACTATTTTGATAATAATATTTTTTTGATAATAACTAATTTTATTATTATTAAAATTAAATGATTATAATTTTAAATTTATATATTCTAATTTCACTATATAGTTATTGTTAACTATATATAGTATTTCTATTAGAATAATATCTAATTTTATACAATTCAAATTTGATATTATTCTAATTACTATTAATATTTTTAATAATTTATAAAGAATCTAAATTCATTTTTTATTAAATGAAAATAAATTTTATTAAATGAAAATAAGCATTTTGCAATTACTCTGAAAGACAAAGGAGTATCTGATCTAACTCTGCACAAATATGGCCCATCCATTGTGTATCAAGAACAAGCGGATATAGTTGAATGGTAAAATTTCTCTTTGCCAAGGAGAAGATGCGGGTTCGATTCCCGCTATCCGCCCAGGGTAATGGGTTCATTTTTTTTTTTTAATAGGATAAAGAATTAAGTATAGTTGACAGTGATAGTAGAGTGGTTCTATCCTCTTCACTTCTATACTATTCCCTTCTTTTCCTCCTGCCCACCCCAAAATAAAAAGAAAAAAATAGTAATTAATTACTAGTTACCGGAGTCAAACCTCCATTTTTTGTCAAAAAAAATGTTGCGGAGACGGGATTTGAACCCGTGACCTCAAGGTTATGAGCCTTGCGAGCTACCAAGCTGCTCTACCCCGCGACGAAGAGAGGGACTGGGAACTAATGGACAAAGAAGGATTGAGTACACCCCTCTACCATATTGGTACAAATAGAATAGCCTATTTATACAGAATGGTAAAGGGGCTCCTCTATGATCATAGAAATGAATATAAAAAATGAAACGATATTTTAATGCTTACCAACTTGACCTTGTTGCTCCAGGCAACAAACATGCATGAACCATTTCACGAAGTATGTGTCCGGATAACCCAAAGTCTCGATAGTTAGCTCTCGGTCTTCCGGTTGAAAAACAACGTCGATGAAGACGTGTAGGTGCACTATTACGCGGTGGGGATTGTAACTTTCCGTGAATTTCCCATTTCTCACTCAACAATGGAACTTTACCTATTTCTTTTTTGGGGGATCGACGAATCAAATGATATTTTTGTTCCAATTTTTGCCTCTTCTTTTCCCTCTGAATTAAACCTTTTCTTGCCATAATGGTTCGGTTCTTCCTATTAGTATCAATGATAAAAGTCGGATCCTAGATGTAGAAATAGTAGAAATATAAGAAGGCGGACCCCCTTCTGCATCGAAAGAAATGATATTATCGAGGATATAACACATAAGAATTAACCAAATTTGCCCGATGTAGAGGCAATCAAGAAAGCCGCGTAAGTGAATATATAACCTACAGAAAAATGGGCTAATCCAACCAATCTTGCTTGCACAATGGAAAGAGCTACCGGTTTATCTCTCCATCGAATTAAATTAGCCAAAGGTGTGCGTTCATGAGCCCATGCTAAAGTTTCAATCAATTCTTGCCAATATCCACGCCAGGAAATTAAGAACATAAATCCAGTAGCCCAAACAAGATGTCCAAATAAGAACATCCACGCCCAAACTGATAAACTATTCATACCAAAAGGGTTATATCCGTTGATAAGTTGTGAAGAGTTTAACCATAGATAATCTCTTAACCATCCCATCAAATAAGTGGAAGATTCATTAAACTGTGAAACGTTACCCTGCCATAATGTGATGTGCTTCCAATGCCAA